ATTGAGTCCCGTATCGCTTATAGAACCAATTCCTATAATTATGAAACCCATATGAGAGACGGAGGAATAAGCTATTCTTTTTTTTAAATTGCGTTGACCCGGAGATGTTGAAGCTGCATAGATTATTTGAATTATGCCTACTATGATCAACCAGGGTGAAAAGATAGAATGGGCGTAGGGTAATAATTCCATATTGATCCGAACCAATCCATATGCTCCCATTTTTAATAAGATTCCGGCTAGAAGCATACAAGTACTGTAATGTGCCTCTCCGTGGGTATCTGGTAACCATGTATGTAAGGGTATAATCGGTGATTTGACAGCAAAAGCAATAAGAAATCCGATATAGAATATTATTTCCAGTGCTACAGGATACGATTGATTAGCTGAGGTTTCAAAATTTAAAGTTGGTTCATTAGAACCATATAAACCGATACCCAGAACTCCCATTAACAAAAAAATGGAACCTCCTGCAGTGTACAAAATAAACTTTGTAGCTGAATACAACCGTTTCTTTCCTCCCCACATCGATAGAAGTAGATAAACGGGAATTAATTCTAACTCCCACATTATAAAAAATAGTAAGAGGTCTCGAGCAGAAAATGATCCTATTTGACCGCTATACATTGCTAACATTAGAAAATGGAATAATCGGGAATATCGAGTAACTGGCCAAGCCGCTAAAGTAGCTAAAGTGGTGATAAACCCCGTCAGTAAAATGGGTCCTATGGAAAGTCCATCGATTCCCAATCTCCAGTAAAAATCAAAAAAAGGGATCCATTTATAATCCTCCGTCAGTTGGCTTAATGGATCGTCTAATTCGAAATGATAACAAAATGCATAGGTTGTTAGAAGGAGCTGGAGTACACAGATACATATAGTATACCATCTCATTACTTTATTTCCTCTATGAGGGAAAAAGAAAAGTAATAAACCCGAAAATATTGGAAAAACTACAACTATTGTTAAGCAAGGAAAATAATTCGTAGTAAAAACAAGATACACTTGGACTAAAAAAACCCATGTTCGAAAATTAAATAAAAAAAAAAAATATATATATGTATATTTTTTTTTCTAGCACGGGTTTTTGTCGGTAAAAAAAAGAAATCAAATGTATTCAAGGGGGCTTTTATAGAACGTATCAATAAGCTAGACCCATGCTTCGAGTTGTTTCATGCCATAAATAAACGCGAACACTCAAGAAATCCGTCGGACAGGCGGATTCACATCTCTTACAACCAACACAGTCTTCTGTTCTTGGAGCCGAAGCTATTTGCTTAGCTTTACATCCGCCCCAAGGTATCATTTCTAATACATCTGTGGGGCAAGCTCGAACACATTGAGTACACCCTATACATGTATCATAAATCTTTACTGAATGTGACATTGGATCTATAAATTTTAAGACTATAAATTTTCGATCGAGTAAATTTGTAAAGGAATTATATTTTTAGATACCAGATGAGTCAATAATTTATCAGAATTTTTATAATCAATCTACTTTCAGATTAACTCATGCGATAGGGCCAAGATACTTTGATTTTTTACGGTTTCGCAAACATGATCATGGATTACGTATCATACATATAATTTGACTTGATGAATATGATAATTTATCTGATAAATACTACTTTTTCAACAAATTCGATTGATTGATACGAGTTGATTTTATGTTACGATAAATTGACGAAACAATAGCTGGGCCTATAGCTGCTTCAGCGGCTGCAATAGCTATAACAAAAATTGAGAAAATATTCCCTTTTAATTGGCGACTATCAAAAAAATCAGAAAATGTTACGAAATTCATATTAACTGCATTCAGTATAAGCTCAAGACACATAAGGGCTCTAACCATATTTCGGCTCGTGATCAATCCATAGATACCGATAGAAAATAAATAGGCACTTATAACAAGTACATGTTCGAGCATGATTGACCAACTCCTTATCAATTCCAATTCATTTCAATATGAACAAAAATTTAATAGATTCAATTGACAAAAAAAAAGTACAGAACAAGGGAATATATTCGTAATCGATCGAATAAAAGAATTTTTATTTTAGACAGAAACAATCTTCAAATAGAATTGAAGGGGAATGTGTGTGATAACATAGAACAAAGTTTAATTTATGCTATTTCTAAAGATTTATTACTGGCGAGCCACGGCAATTGCGCCGATCAAAGCAGCTAAAAGAATGATCGAAATGAGTTCAAATGGAAGAAAAAAATATGTTGATAAATAAATTCCAATTTGTTGACTATTACTTATTAAATCTTGCTCTAGAATCTGGTTTGATCTTGTAGTCCAAATAATCCCATACCATGACGTATCTACAATAGTAGTCATTAGTGAAACAAAAATACTTGTACAAACCAGAAAAGTAAATCCACTCCCAACGGTCCAAAGATTTAAATCTTTGGAATATTCTGAACCCTTCATGAACATCACAGCAAATATGATTAAAACATTTATAGCTCCCACGTAAATAAGGAGTTGCGCAGCAGCTACAAACTGGGCGTTTGCTAGAATATAGAATAAAGATATAGAAACAAGAACCAGTCCCAACGAAAAAGCAGAATAAATGGAGTTGTTAAGTAATAGTACTCCCATACTTCCTAATATAAGACCTGATCCCAACAAGACTACAAGAAAATCATGTATCGGTCCAGGCAAATCCATTATATGTAGTAAAAAAAGAGATAAAAAAATCGAAATGTTTTTCATGACCTTATTGATCTGACCAGGAAAAAAAATGGATAATCAATTCCTAATTAAATCTTAAGGGGTGTGAATTAATGTAGGTACAGTTATTGGATTAATCTTAGTCTTGATCTGAAAGAGTAGAGGAGTTCGAAACTATATATTTCGAAATATATAGTATATAGTTTCAATCTAAATTAAGCTGCAATTCTCATGAATCAATAGTTTGGATTTGTAGTGACCAAACAAAATGAAAACCTCATTTCTTTAGATCAAAACGGAACCTTAGTAATTTCCAATTACTCTTTAATCAAGGGATTTACTTATTTTAGACTTAAATTTGAGGCGAATTCAAAATTGTTCTAATTGTATAATCATCAACTACTGACATTGGTAAACGACCCAAAGAAATTTGATTATAATTCAATTCGTGACGATCATAAGTAGAAAGTTCATATTCTTCAGTCATTGATAAACAATTTGTTGGACAATATTCAACGCAGTTACCACAAAATATACAGATCCCGAAATCAATACTGTAATTAAGCAATCGTTTCTTTCGAATATCCGTTTCCAATTTCCAATCAACAACGGGGAGATCTATAGGACATACACGAACACATACTTCACAAGCAATGCATTTATCAAATTCAAAATGGATTCGACCGCGGAAACGCTCCGATGTGATTAATTTTTCGTAAGGATATTGAATAGTTACAGGCAAACGATTTGCATGGGATAAAGTAATCATGAAACTTTGACCAATGTACCTTGCAGCTCGTACTGTTTGTTGACCATAATTCATGAACCCAGTTACCATAGGGAACATATTGTAATATCTCTAAAGAATTTTATGTTTGTTTCTTTCTCTTGTTTGAGCAAGTCGTGAATATAGAATATGGTATTCCTTTACAGTGAAAAGAGTTGAAAAGAAGTTGTTAATAATAGATTACCGAGAGATATAGGTAAAAGAAATTTCCATCCGAGATTTAATAGTTGGTCTATTCTTAGTCGGGGTAAAGTCCATCTTGTTGTTATAGAAATGAACAAGAACAAATAAGTTTTAGCTAATGTAATAAAGATACTAATTGTCATTCCAAAGACTTCATACGCTTTATTTATTTCAAAAAGTTCATAACCGAATATGTATGGAATAGAGATATCCCAACCACCCAAGTAAAGAACTGTTACAAATAATGAAGAAACTAATAGATTTAGATAGGAAGCAACATAAAATAAACCAAATTTGATACCGGAATACTCGGTTTGATAACCCGCTACTAATTCTTCTTCTGCTTCTGGTAAATCAAAAGGTAATCTCTCGCATTCTGCTAAGGAAGAAATTAGAAAAATAACAAACCCTATAGGTTGACGCCACAAATTCCACCCCCAAAAACCATATTTTGATTGAGCCTCAACTATATCAACTGTACTCGAACTGTTAGATAATCATAGTCGGCAATAACATCACTGTTCTCATCGCTATTACAGAACCGTACATGAGATTTTCACCTCATACGGCTCCTTGAGGGCCATAAATAAATCTAAGGAGCGTGTCGGGATTATCTTGATATGTCTTTTTTGTAGAATACTATAGAATAGTATAGGATAAAAATCTATCGTGTGTCCCCAAATTAACCCAATAGAATTCTGTCTGTTCTAATAATAATAAAGAAAAAGGGTACTTCTGAATTGATCTCATCCTTTAATAAAAAGAAAAAATAATTCTTTGTTGAGTAATAACTAAATTCTTCACTAAAATACTATTTATTATAAATATCAATAACCCATCGTTTTCAATTACGAAAAAAAAAAATCGTATTCCATTAATTCATGAATTCGGACACGAATTCTATCTCTATAAATAGGTATATCGTAAAGAAAATGAATATAGGAATAGATGGAGATAAGAAAGAATAAAAAAGATATCTTTTTTTGTTGTAATTGGATTCTTTCCATTTTTTTTTGTTCCTATTCTTCTTTCTGAGAAAAAGGGGATTTACTAAGTAAGGGATTATTTCGTTTCCGATAGTCATTTATTTAATGGGTGGATAGGCGCATACTCTGGATCGGAATCGTGGGGAGTACTGCCTGATCATTTCTACAAACTTAAAGCCCCAATTCGTATTCTTTTATGCATTTTTCAAAAATGTCCTTCTCTCTCTTTTGGATAATTTTAAAAATCTCCATTACTAATCCTTTGTATATCTTGGTGTTTCTAACCATCCACTCATTTTTGCTCAATCGGCCGTGTTAAGGTAATACATATATGGTAGTACATACAAATAATAGTGAAAACTCAATACGGTTGATCTTTTGAGTCCGCTTCAAGATAGGATAACTAGTCAACCAATCTTGGGATAAAGGCTCTCTTGCGCTTCTGTTTATTTCTGCTTAACTCTTATACATATTAACTCTTTCTTATACATAGAAAATGAGACTCAATATTTTGACTGCTAATTTATATATAAGCTGTTTTCTTTCACTCATATAATAAACTATCTGATTTAGTTCATTAATCCGAATAATTAATATAAAAATGAAGATATCTATTCAATTCACCCCTTTTCTCAAAAAAAAAAGTGGTAGAAGTTTATGTATGTCTCAACGAATCACACGTAGAGATATTGATAATACACATATAGTTAATGGTATTTCATAACTAATTGATTGAGCAGCAGCTCGTAGACCACCTAAAAAGGAATATTTATTATTGGATCCATATCCTGACATAAGAAGTCCGATGGGAGCAACGCTTGAAATGGCAATCCATAAAAAAACACCGATATGGAGATCGGCTAAAACAAGGCGATAACCAAAAGGAATTACTGAATAGCTTAGTAAAATTGATATGACTGCTATGGATGGTCCGATACTGAATAAACGAGTATCACCTCTAGATGGAAGCAGATTTTCTTTTAAAAGTAGTTTTGTACCATCTGCTAAAGCTTGAAAAACCCCCAAAGGACCAGCATATTCAGGTCCAATCCGTTGTTGTATCCCTGCGGATATTTCTCTTTCTAACCATACAATTACTAGTACGCCTATTGTAATTCCCAATACAGTAGTCAAAATAGGAACAAGCACCCATAGAATTCCATAGACTTCTTTTAAGAATTCCAATCTAGAAAAAGAATTGATATCTTCTACTTGTGGTGTATCAATTATCATTTTAACGATCAACTTCTCCCATAATGATATCTATGCTACCTAGTATTGTCATAATATCAGCCAATTTCATTCTTTTAACTAACTGAGGAAGAATTTGCAAATTTATAAAACCCGGCGGGCGAATTTTCCATCTCCAAGGAAAACCACCCTGATCCCCTATCAAAAAAATGCCCAATTCCCCTTTTGGGGCTTCGACTCTCACATAAAGTTCTTGTTTCGCCAACTCAAAAGTTGGCGAAGGTTTTTTACTAATGAATCGATAGTCAAAGTCATTCCATTCCGGAGACCTTTCTCGATCAAAACATCGTATTTCTAAATTCTCATAGGGCCCCCCTGGAATTCCTTCCAAAGCTTGTTGAATAATTTTTATGGATTCCGTCATCTCACCAAGTCTGACTAAATAACGAGCTAATGAATCTCCTTCTTTTTGCCACTGAACTTCCCAATCAAATTCGTCATAACACTCATAATTATCAACTTTACGAAGATCCCATGGTATTCCGGAAGCTCGCAGCATTGGTCCCGATAACCCCCAATTTATTACTTCTTCTCCACAAATAATGCCTACTCCCTCAACTCGTTCTAAAAAAATAGGATTTTGTGTAATAAGTTTTTGATATTCAGCAACCCCTGTCAAAAAATAATCGCAGAAATCCAAACATTTATCTATCCAGCCATGAGGTAGATCAGCCGCGACTCCCCCGATACGAAAAAAATTATGCATCATTCTCATACCGGTGGCTGCTTCGAATAGATCATATACTAATTCTCTTTCTCTGAAAATATAGAAGAAGGGAGTCTGTGCGCCAATATCCGCCATAAAAGGACCAAGCCATAACAGATGAGAAGCTATACGACTCAACTCCAACATAATTACTCTGATATAGCTGGCTCTTTTAGGTACTTGAATATTTCCCAACTGTTCTGGACCATTTACGGTTATTGCTTCTGTGAACATAGTAGCTAAATAATCCCAACGTGTTACATAAGGTAGATATTGTATAATTGTTCGGTTTTCTGCAATTTTTTCCATCCCTCTGTGTAAATAACCCAATATAGGTTCACAGTCAATAACATCTTCACCATCCAAAGTAAGGATGAGTCGAAGAACACCGTGCATTGATGGGTGGTGAGGTCCCATATTGATTATCATGAGGTCTTTTCTTGTAGCTGGTCCATTCATAAGTTTTTCCTCGATTCATCTTTCCATGAATTGCTGAAAATGAAAATAAGTTCATAAAAATTCAAGATCTAATAAATCAAATAATTAAAAATTACTTTTTAAATTACTGAGTTTTTTACTCCAGAATATCCAATTGATTAATTAATTCTTTATAACGCATTATATTTTTCTTTGATAAATAATAAAGTAATCGTTGGCGTTTTCCGAGAATTTTACGTAGACCTCTTTGAGATAAATAGTCTTTTTTGTGCAATTCCAAATGTGAAGTAAGTCTTCGTATCTTATTGGTGAAACTGAATACTTGAAATTCAACAGATCCTGCATTTTCTTTTTTTTCTTCTTGCGAAATAACTGAGCTGAATGAATTTTTTACCATAAAATGAAATCTCCTTCCCCTCCTTTTTTCTTTTTTTATAAATTATTATTGATCAGTAATAATAATGTTACTCCTTTTAATTTGATATACACAATAATCTTAATTTCATTAAGAATTTCTGTTCTTTTTTTTATTTATCAATCCAATTTTTAAGGATTCAGATAGGTATACAAAAGGATGGTATATTTCTGCACGCACAAAAAATATTTATACTTAAAACTAAAATTAAAATTAAGTAAGAATATTTTCTTGATTCATTTCTAAATCTAATAGATACGTCATTGAATTAAATTAATATCATCTGTCAGAATGTAAGACAGTGCCATATGTGTATTTCTTTGTCTTCATATACCAAGGTACGGCAAATATAGTAAAAATGTAGCATTAACGAATTTTCAATCGTGGATACATATGGATTCTTAGCATACTAAAACGACTGCTATTATTGGTATCAAACCAATAACGATTCATACAAGCTAAATCTTCTAATCGATAATTCGGCCAAAGAAAGAACTTTAATTTATTTAGTTTATTTTTATATCTATCAAGATGTTTGCTTCTTTTATCTAAAACTTGATCACGAGTTTTCACCTTATTTGCATTGTAAAATGCTGTATTTCTATGGATATCATTTCTATTCCGAGAATTGAAACAAATTAGAATTCTGAACTCTCTACGACCTCTAGGGGATAATATATTTTCCGGAACAAGCAAATCATAATGATTGCTGGCTCTATTTTCATTCGTTTTTTGATGTATTGCAATGGATTCAGCAAAACTCTTCTTATCAGGATAGCCTTTTTCTTGATATCTTTGATTAATTTGGTACTTATTCTTATGAACTAATGAAATACCAATGGTTTGAGACATAATAAATTGTCCATCATTTTTTACAGACAGACGAACCGGTTCGATAATCAATATTCCCCTTTTCATTAATTCTGTAAGAGTTAAATCCTTCTGAACTGTCAGAATATCCAGACTCATTTCTCTACTTTGAATAGAGGATATAGCAATTTCTCTGGGATTTATCAGTCTAAGCAGGAGACAATATACTTTGATGTTATTGATCACTCTTTGATTTAAGGAATCATCCCATCTCAATTGAAAACTTAAATATCTTTTTAGGAAGAAATCAAGCTCCGTTTCCGTGTTTTTCTTGTATTTCTTTTTATTTTTACGTTTTTTCACATCTTCTCCCGCGGAATCTTCTTGAACATATTTTTTGTGGTTTGAGAGAGCTGATTCAAGATCCTCTTCGGTCACAGATTCCTTTTCTCCTTTATTTCTATTTTCTAATTCAATAGTTTTTTCCTTCGCTGATATAAAAAAAGATCTTTTTCTCTTTCCAATTATTTTTTTATTTTTACTAAAAATTTCATTTACATTCAAATTTAAAAGAAGTGATTTGATTGGTATGATCCATGGGTTAATCTTATATGCATTATAAAGTATCAAAAATTCTGGAAAGAACCAAAGTTCCAGATTCGATATGGAACGACTTAGTATTTCTTCATTCATTCTCATCCAATCAAAAAATATTTTTTTTTTATTGTTGGATGGGTTGATTTCTTTATCTTGATTAATATTAATTGTGAGATAAAAAAAATATTTATTATCGATTTTTTCAATTATTTTCAAATAATTAACCCCTGTTTTAGTATTTTTATTACTGTTCGTGTCAGCCTCAATATTGATCCAGGCTCCAATATCGGCCTTATTTTTAAGTTTAAGACAAAAATTCAGCATTCTCCAATCAAAATATTTTCTATACGGATTTTTTTCCAGATCTATAATATCATCTTCTACTAGATAATTATTGATAGGGATACCCGTCAGTATATCAAAAAATTTCCATTTATCTGTGTTGTACTTATAATAAATTTCTTGATTATTTTTTACTTGTACTGTTTCATAAATATATGAATCTTTATTATCTTCATAATTATAATTAATAGATTTATATGATAAAAGATCATATATATATTTTTTTTTAATATTATCTTTTTTATTCGGTAATGAGTAGTGTGGTTCAAAATCATTTTGTTTTTTGTAATCAATTAATTGGTTTTTTTCAGATGAATAACATTGGTTAAAATCTTTATTTTTGGTAAGATTTTGATTGACTCTATTTCGCCATTTTTGTGGTAGTAATTTGGACCATCTAATCGGATATAAATCGTAGTGATAATGACCCCTTAACCAGTTTTTCCATTGATTCATTCCATCATTTTTAAAATTTTTAAGATTCTTTTGTTTTAAGTCGGAATGTACTATTTCTTGTGTTCCAACAACTTCAACAAAATAATCCTGTATTTCATTCTTAAGAAAAAGAGATGTTCCGTGATATTGAAAGACAGGTCTTAACTTAGATAAGTTAATAATTTTTTGTGATAATTTGTAAAATAAATATGCTTGCGACAAATATGATAAGTCCCAAAAGATCTTTTCATTCTTATTACTAATATAGGAAAGTGACTTTTTTATAGTTGAAATAAAGTGAATTATACTTTGATTTGTTTTATCAATTCCTTCTTGATTTGCTTCATTATTTGAACTGGATTTAGTA